AATGACTAGAAGGGCTACGGATACTAATGATCCGCATAAGAGAGCTCCATAAGCCAATACCATCATACTTACGTGCATTATTAACCACTCGGATTGGAGAGCAGGTACTAATATTCCGGATTGATGTATTTCAGTTAAAAGACCCGAAGTAGTAAAGCCTTGTGTAAAAATAACACTTGGCGCGGTTATTGCACTGAAATCATTTTTTTTTTTGAAATACGGAACGATATGAATAATGGAGAAAGTCCATGAAAGGAAGATTAGTGATTCATATAAATTACTTAATGGGAAATGCCCCGAATAAATCCAACGAGTGACTAATAATCCTGTTATACAGAAAAAAGTAGCTATCAGGCCCTTCTCTGACGAATCATATAGTTTTACGATTTCATCGACTAATAAGGTTATTAAATGAATTGTAATTACAATTGAAACGATTGAAAAAGAAATATGAGTTAATATATGTTCGAAAGTTAAAAATATCATAAGAAAATAAATAAAGGAATCCCTTAATTACGGGATACAGGGATACAAATCATAAATTGAATTCATTATAGGATCTATTCTATCTTTTTTAGAAGATGGCATGCCGCCACTCGGACTCGAACCGAGATGCTCTAGCACTGCTTCCTAAGAGCAGCGTGTCTACCGATTTCACCATGGCGGCTTGCTAAAACAGATAATATCCTATTCATATTCAATCGTCGAAATTGAAGAAGTAAACTCAATCTAGTATTTTTAAGGAAAGATTCAAATTGATGAATAAGAATTCATAGGGATTTGAAGGTTCATTATTTTCGTTTATACGGGATCCGTTTTACTTAATTTCAACCTTTTGTCTAGTTTATGATCTTCTGGGATTGAATTGTTGTAACTGGATAGTTCTACCCCCTATCCAGGGATAGAACTAAAAAAATGTCCTTTCTCATTTTCATTTTTTAATGATTCATTTCTTTATTGTTTTTTCGAAGAAAAGTTTTTTTTTTAGAATTCAGTAAACAGAAGAGTTCTTAATTCTACAAATCATAAGAGCGAGGAGAATTGAATTTCATATTGATTAGTCCAAAACAGTAGGTAATGGAAATTATGAATTTTCTATTCGAAATGAAATTCCAAAACTTTAAACTTTTTGAGTCAAGTCGATTCAGATTATTACAACTTTTGATTACTTATTTCTTTGTCGCACAAAAAAACCTTTTGCATTTGTGGTCGAATTTTTTTGTCCCACACAAAAACTTTTTGAATTTCCGGTCGAAAGACATTTCCCCAACGAAAAAGCTTTTAAGGCTGCCCAATATCCTTTCCGTTTCCAAATATTTTTACGAATACGCTTTTTTGAGATAGAGGTACGTTTTTTTGGAACTCCCATTTAAAAATACAAAGGTTACTCATTATTCGAGTTGGATGTGAAAGACATCTATTATTCAAAGGGAATTTTTTTTTACTATAAAAAAAAGTTCTAAGTCGAAAACAAATAAAATAAAAAGGTATCGAAGATATTATTTAATTCTGAATCGATCCAGAATCTATGTACTGTGCTAAAGATCTAAAAAACCCATTTTTCTCTTAAAAAAAAAAAAAGAATTCACTCTTTTAGAGAGATTTCCTGATTACTAATCAGAAATTTGAGTCAAAACTGAATTATCCCCAATTTTTATTTTTTGTACAATTCGATCTTATGTCACCAAAGAAAACCCTATTCTTCGTATTTTTACGAAGATATTGAATGCGCCCCTCTCCTATTAATCTATACAAATAGATTCAAACCCATTTATACATAATAGTCAAGGGGCCTTTTAGGATCCGTGATCATAGAAATGAAGGGATATTTTAATCCCTACCAACTTGATCTTGTTCATCATTAAGAAAAGGTACTGAAAAAAAATATGAGCTTGTTGTATATCAATAGTAATCAATATCTTAAAATTAGATGTATATTACAAATAAAACATTCCGCGAAATAGAAAAGAAAATGACTAATTAATTTTCTATAGTCTAGAAAGATTCAGAAACGAAATTTGAGTCATTTCATTAGTAATCAATATCTTAGTAATCAATATCTTAGTAATCAATATCTTAGTAATCAATATCTTAGTAATCAATATCTTAGTAATCAATATCTTAAATTGTCAAATCAATGATCTATTTTTTAATGTATAACTCTATCCCATAGAATAATGAAATAATATAGAAGTGCAATGACGACAACGGCATACGTTATTCGAGTTTGACCCTTTTTTCTAAAAACTATATAACATACCAGACCAATAATCAGAATTCTATGAGGCACTGTTTCGATCAAAAACTTTGTATTATCCATTTTAGATACCTCTTTATGCATAGTTCTACCCCTATCTAATTCAGAAATAGAACTAGTTGTTTTATTTAATCTATTTATATATATTTATTTGAAAAATAATTCGAACGGAAAAACATAGGCATTATCAAGTCGACCATATATCTTATTAGAGAATAATATTGCTTCGAATCTAACTGTTATTTAAATGTTTAATTTTATAACTAAGTAATTTTTTTATGACTAACTTAAACTTAATCTATTATTTGATGAATTGTAACTTTTTGAATGGTTTGAGTTAAAATATTTGTCAAAGACGTAGAACTTATAGAACTTATAGAAAGACATAGGACTTATAGAAAGACGTAGGACTTATAGTAAGTAGAAATCAAAAATTAGAAAAAAAATCTTAGTCGACTTAGTGTACTTGATTTTTCTTATTAACCCCCTCGAAAGAGATAAGATCTGTTAAATCGAAACCAATTGAAAATAAAAGGCTTCTTTTATGGAACATACATATCAATATGCGTGGATCATACCTTTTGTTCCACTTCCCATTCCTCTATTAATAGGAGTTGGCCTTCTACTTTTTCCAAGAGCAACCAAAAATCTTCGGCGTATCTGGGCTTTTCTAAGTGTTTTATTACTAAGTATAGTCATGATTATGTCGATTGATCTGTCTATTCAACAAATAAATAGGAGCTTTATATATCAATATATATGGTCTTGGGTCATTAATAATGATTTTTCTTTCGAACTCGGATGTTTGATCGATCCACTTACTTCTATTATGCTAATATTAATTTCTAGTGTTGGAATTATGGTTCTTATATATAGTGATAATTATCTGTCTCATGACCAAGGATATTTGAGATTTTTTACTTATATGAGTTTTTTTAGTACTTCCATGTTGGGATTAGTTATTAGCTCTAATTTAATACAAATTTATATTTTTTGGGAATTAATTGGTATGTGTTCGTATTTATTAATAGGCTTTTGGTTTACAAGGCCTGTTGCAGCAAATGCTTGTCAAAAAGCATTTGTAACTAATCGAGTAGGAGATTTTGGTTTCTTATTAGGAATTTTAAGTTTTTATTGGGTAATAGGAAGTTTTGAATTTCAAGATTTATTTGAAATATCTAATAACTTGATCCATAATAATGAGATCAATCTTTTGTTCCTTATTTTTTGTGCTCCTTTATTATTTATTGGTGCAGCTGCTAAATCTGCGCAATTCCCTCTTCACGTATGGTTACCTGATGCTATGGAGGGGCCAACTCCTATTTCGGCTCTTATCCACGCTGCCACTATGGTAGCAGCGGGGATTTTTCTTCTAGCTCGACTTCTTCCTATTTTTATAGCCATACCTTATATAAAAAACGGCATTTCTTTCATTGCTATAATAACGTTATTTTTAGGAGCTACTTTAGCACTTGCTCAAAAAGATATTAAGAGAGGTTTAGCCTATTCTACAATGTCTCAATTAGGGTATATTATGCTAGCTATTAGTATGGGATCTTATCGAACTGGTTTATTTCATTTAATTACTCATGCGTATTCAAAAGCATTATTGTTCTTAGGATCTGGATCAGTTATTCATTCAATGGAAACTGTTGTTGGATATTCTCCTGATAAAAGTCAGAATTTAGTTCTTATGGGGGGTTTAAGAAAACACGTACCAATTACAAAAATTTCTTTTTTATTAGGTACACTTTCGCTTTGTGGTATTCCACCCCTTGCCTGTTTTTGGTCTAAGGATGAAATTCTTAACGATAGCTGGTTGTATTCACCCATTTTTGCAATAATAACTTGGTCGACAGCCGGGTTAACCGCATTTTATATGTTTCGAATCTATTTACTTACTTTTGAGGGCCATTTTAATACTAATTTTCAAAATTATAGTGGTAAGGAAACTAACTCGTTCGCCTCAATTTCTCTATGGGGAAAAGGCCGTTTAAAAACAATTAACAAAAGTGTTTTTTTCGAAACCTTATTAAGAATCACTAGTAATGAAAATCCTTCTTTTTCTTTGAAGAAAAACAAGATATATTACAATGAGAATCTAAGAAAAAATATACAACCCTTTATCAGTATTTTTGCCAATAAGAAGATTTTTTTATATCCTTATGAATCAGATGATGTTATTTTATTTTGTCTACTTCTATTGACTTTATTTGCTTTGTTTGTTGGAGCGATAGGAATTTCTTTCGATAAATCTGTAATGGGTTTGGATATATTGTCTAAATGGTTAACTCCATCGATAAATCTTTTACATCCAAATTTTAAAAATTCTCCAAATTTATCTGAATTTCCACAGGATACAATTTTTTCCGTCAGTATAGTTTATGTTGGAATATCTATCGCACTTTTTTTCTATAAACCTGTTTATTCATGTTTTCAAAATTTGGAATTAATTAATTCTTTTGGTAAACTATTCTCGAAGAGACTTTTTGCTGATAAAATTAGAAGTGTCATATATAATTGGTCATATAATTGTGGTTACATAGATGCTTTTTATACAACATTCTTAACAGGAGGAATAAGAGTCTTGGTGGAAATAACTAATTTTTTTGATAGACGATTAATTGATGGAATTACGAATGGAATGGGTGTTATGAGTTTTTTTCTAGGCGAAGCTATTAAATACCTGGGGGGGGGTCGTGTCTCTTCTTATCTTTTCTTTTATTCATTTTATCTATCAATCTTTTTATTCATCTTCTACTTATTTTATTTTTATATTCTTTTTTAAATCTAGAAAGAATTCAAATATCCATATGCATTCATTTTTCAAATTTTTAAAACAAAATTAGTAAATAGAAATAAAAGATTAATAAAAGATTAGATTACTAAGATATTGATTACTAAGATATTGATTACTAAGATATTGATTACTAAGATATTGATTACTAATGAAATGACTCAAATTTCGTTTCTGAATCTTTCTAGACTATAGAAAATTAATTAGTCATTTTCTTTTCTATTTCGCGGAATGTTTTATTTGTAATATACATCTAATTTTAAGATATTGATTACTATTGATATACAACAAGCTCATATTTTTTTTCAGTACCTTTTCTTAATGATGAACAAGATCAAGTTGGTAGGGATTAAAATATCCCTTCATTTCTATGATCACGGATCCTAAAAGGCCCCTTGACTATTATGTATAAATGGGTTTGAATCTATTTGTATAGATTAATAGGAGAGGGGCGCATTCAATATCTTCGTAAAAATACGAAGAATAGGGTTTTCTTTGGTGACATAAGATCGAATTGTACAAAAAATAAAAATTGGGGATAATTCAGTTTTGACTCAAATTTCTGATTAGTAATCAGGAAATCTCTCTAAAAGAGTGAATTCTTTTTTTTTTTTTAAGAGAAAAATGGGTTTTTTAGATCTTTAGCACAGTACATAGATTCTGGATCGATTCAGAATTAAATAATATCTTCGATACCTTTTTATTTTATTTGTTTTCGACTTAGAACTTTTTTTTATAGTAAAAAAAAATTCCCTTTGAATAATAGATGTCTTTCACATCCAACTCGAATAATGAGTAACCTTTGTATTTTTAAATGGGAGTTCCAAAAAAACGTACCTCTATCTCAAAAAAGCGTATTCGTAAAAATATTTGGAAACGGAAAGGATATTGGGCAGCCTTAAAAGCTTTTTCGTTGGGGAAATGTCTTTCGACCGGAAATTCAAAAAGTTTTTGTGTGGGACAAAAAAATTCGACCACAAATGCAAAAGGTTTTTTTGTGCGACAAAGAAATAAGTAATCAAAAGTTGTAATAATCTGAATCGACTTGACTCAAAAAGTTTAAAGTTTTGGAATTTCATTTCGAATAGAAAATTCATAATTTCCATTACCTACTGTTTTGGACTAATCAATATGAAATTCAATTCTCCTCGCTCTTATGATTTGTAGAATTAAGAACTCTTCTGTTTACTGAATTCTAAAAAAAAAACTTTTCTTCGAAAAAACAATAAAGAAATGAATCATTAAAAAATGAAAATGAGAAAGGACATTTTTTTAGTTCTATCCCTGGATAGGGGGTAGAACTATCCAGTTACAACAATTCAATCCCAGAAGATCATAAACTAGACAAAAGGTTGAAATTAAGTAAAACGGATCCCGTATAAACGAAAATAATGAACCTTCAAATCCCTATGAATTCTTATTCATCAATTTGAATCTTTCCTTAAAAATACTAGATTGAGTTTACTTCTTCAATTTCGACGATTGAATATGAATAGGATATTATCTGTTTTAGCAAGCCGCCATGGTGAAATCGGTAGACACGCTGCTCTTAGGAAGCAGTGCTAGAGCATCTCGGTTCGAGTCCGAGTGGCGGCATGCCATCTTCTAAAAAAGATAGAATAGATCCTATAATGAATTCAATTTATGATTTGTATCCCTGTATCCCGTAATTAAGGGATTCCTTTATTTATTTTCTTATGATATTTTTAACTTTCGAACATATATTAACTCATATTTCTTTTTCAATCGTTTCAATTGTAATTACAATTCATTTAATAACCTTATTAGTCGATGAAATCGTAAAACTATATGATTCGTCAGAGAAGGGCCTGATAGCTACTTTTTTCTGTATAACAGGATTATTAGTCACTCGTTGGATTTATTCGGGGCATTTCCCATTAAGTAATTTATATGAATCACTAATCTTCCTTTCATGGACTTTCTCCATTATTCATATCGTTCCGTATTTCAAAAAAAAAAATGATTTCAGTGCAATAACCGCGCCAAGTGTTATTTTTACACAAGGCTTTACTACTTCGGGTCTTTTAACTGAAATACATCAATCCGGAATATTAGTACCTGCTCTCCAATCCGAGTGGTTAATAATGCACGTAAGTATGATGGTATTGGCTTATGGAGCTCTCTTATGCGGATCATTAGTATCCGTAGCCCTTCTAGTCATTACATTTCGAAAAGACATAAATATTTTTTATAAAAGCAATCGTTTAGTAAATGACTCTTTTTCCTTTGACGAAATCCAATACATGAATGAAAGAAGCAATGTTTTTGGAAATACTTATTTATTTTCTGCTAAGAATTATTACAGGTCCCAATTGATTCAACAATTGGATCATTGGAGTTATCGTCTTATTAGTATAGGGTTTATCTTTTTAACCATAGGTCTTCTTTCGGGAGCAGTATGGGCTAATGAAGCATGGGGATCATA